GCATTGATGAAAAATGGGTATTCACCTTATCAATATCTCAAATCAATGATGGATTCTATTTTATTGCTAAACCCTTTGTCAGGCTATTGTTCTCTTATTTTTTTTGTTCCTTAAAATGGAGTAAGACATCGATTTCTTACTATAAGATAAACTCTTTTGATTCCAAGATGGACTCCTCTGAAAAAACATTGGCACTCGTGTAAACGAGGTGCTCTACCTAACTGAGCTATAGCCCTTGTGCTTTTGATACATATTTTATCTTTATGATAGTATGCAAATAATTTCTTGTCAAGATGAATATTTAGATGATTCAATCCCTTGGATTGATATTGCGTCGGTATTGCTTCTAAATAATATTCCATTTATAATTAATTGATCTGATAGATACCATCCATTTTTTTTTGGGGTGATAAACGACCTACTTAACTCAGTGGTTAGAGTATTGCTTTCATACGGCGGGAGTCATTGGTTCAAATCCAATAGTAGGTAAGGTATAGTTAGAACTTATTAGATACCATTGACTCTGATATCTAATAAGTTTTTCTACTCATCTTTTTCTTTATTTTCTATCTTTTTTGATTTGACTGTTTAACTTTCCATTTTTAGAATTATTCGGATATTTGGACGCACCCACTTTCTACGAAATAGCATTGATAGCCTCTACTCGTGTCCTAGCTCGTCTAAGAGCTAGATTTGCTTCAATTGTTTGTCTCTTGCCGTCAGCCTTATTCAAATTAGTTTCTGCTATTTCAAGAGTTTGCTGTGCTTCTTGTGGATCAATGTCACTACTCTTCTCCGCATCATTTACTAAAACAGTGATCTCATTATTATTTATTCTAGCAAAACCGCCCATCAGAGCCATCGTTAACCATTGGTCTTTAAGGCGTATTCTCAAAATACCTATATCTACAGCTGAGGCATAAGGGGCATGATTTGGTAATACTCCAATTTGTCCGCTATTAGTAGGTAAAATGATTTCCTTCACTTCTGAATCCCAAACAATTCGATTGGGAGTCAGTACACAAAGATTTAAAGTCATTTCTTCAAATTGCTCTCCATTTCTAAGTTTGTAGCTTTCGCAGTAGCTTCATCGATATTACCTACCAAATAAAAGGCTTGTTCAGGAAGACCATCTAATTCTCCTGAAAGAATCAATTTAAACCCTCTAATTGTTTCTGCTAGACCAACATATTTCCCCGGCGAACCAGTAAAAACTTCTGCTACGAAAAAAGGTTGTGATAAGAAACGCTCAATTTTTCGTGCTCTTGCTACAGTTAATCGATCTTCTTCGGATAATTCGTCTAAGCCAAGGATAGCTATAATGTCTTGAAGTTCTTTGTAACGTTGTAAAGTTTGTTTAACTCTTTGCGCAGTCTCATAATGTTCTTCCCCAACGATTCGAGGTTGGAGCATAGTTGAGGTTGAATCTAAAGGATCTACTGCTGGGTAGATACCTTTCGCCGCTAATCCTCTTGATAGTACAGTAGTAGCATCTAAATGTGCAAATGTCGTGGCAGGGGCAGGATCAGTTAAATCGTCTGCGGGTACATAAACTGCTTGGATAGAGGTTATGGACCCCTCTTTGGTAGAAGTAATTCTTTCTTGTAAAGAACCCATTTCAGTACTAAGAGTGGGTTGATAACCTACAGCAGAGGGCATTCGACCCAATAGGGCAGATACTTCAGATCCTGCTTGGACGAAGCGGAAGATATTATCGATAAATAGAAGTACGTCTTGCTCATTGACATCTCTAAAATATTCTGCCATAGTTAGGGCAGTTAAACCAACTCTCATACGAGCTCCCGGTGGTTCATTCATTTGACCATATACTAGAGCTACTTTTGATTCCGCAATATTTTGTTCATTAATTACTCCGGATTCTTTCATTTCCATATAAAGATCATTTCCCTCACGAGTACGTTCACCTACTCCGCCAAATACAGATACACCCCCATGAGCTTTGGCAATGTTATTGATCAATTCCATAATGAGTACTGTTTTACCCACTCCAGCTCCACCGAAAAGTCCTATTTTTCCTCCACGGCGATAAGGAGCTAAAAGATCTACTACTTTTATTCCTGTCTCAAAAATAGATAATTTTGTATCTAATTGGATAAAGGCCGGCGCAGATCTATGAATGGGAGATGTTGTGCGAGTATCTACAGGACCCAAATTATCAATAGGCTCTCCAAGCACGTTGAAAATTCGTCCTAGAGTTGCTCCGCCTACTGGAACACTTAGGGGAGCTCCTGTATCAATCACTTCCATTCCTCTTGTTAGACCATCTGTAGCACTCATAGCTACAGCTCTAACGCGATTATTTCCTAATAATTGTTGTACTTCACAAGTCACGTTAATTTGTTGACCAACAGTATCTCGGCCATTAACTATTAGAGCGTTGTAAATATTAGGCATTTTCCCAGGGGGAAAAGCTACATCTAGTACCGGTCCAATTATTTGAGCGATACGTCCCAGATTTTTTTTTTCAAGCGCAGAAACC